GGGTTGGAACAAATTACTATAATTCGTCCTCGCCTACGGATCAGTCGACACTTTTCACAAATTTTACGTACGGAGGCTCTTATTTTCATATTTGTCGTTCCTTAAGTTAATCCGGAATCTCTTTATTGGAAGAAAATAAATTTCTTGAAATTTTCAATTGCGAATTGTATTGTATCTCTACGAAATGTTGAAGTTGAGAAAACCCCCTAAGCACTATCACTAATCATTCTAATCGTTGTTTCAGAGTCAAAAAATTCTACGTCCCTTAGTTGAGTCATAATGACTTTCTTCATATTTTCTATATTTACTGTTATAATTTTTGTAAAAATAAATTATGTCGAATGCATTTGAAAACCTAATGTAGAATCCAATTTTCATTATCTAACCAAATCAAGAGTATACCTCTTAGAAATAGAAAGTGATTCAGAAATCAAGAACCTGTTTTTGTTCGTTCACTTGGGGTAGTAATTAATGTAGGAGGCGTAATAGTAGAAACTTACCCTTTCCCTTTACTTTTCTTTCTCAAATATGAGAACTCCTTACTTCATATATAATTTTATAATTGGGATATGATAAAAATTACCATATATAGCACAAAATTTCTCCACCGATTCCTTTTAGTCGAGCTTCTCTGTCTGCCATTATACCTTGAGAAGTAGAAAGAATTACAACCCCCATCCCGCCTAAAATTCGAGGGATTCCTTGATAGTTAGAATAGATTCGTAAACCAGGTCGACTGATCCGTTTTAAATTGAAAACTTTTCTATCAGGTACCTTCCTATTTCTTCTATGTCGTAGGGTTAAAACTAAAAAATATTTGTTGTTTTCCTGATGTTTCCTCATGTTTTCAATAAAACCTTCTCGTAAAAGGATTTTAACAATGTTTTCACTGATGTTAGTATAGGGTATGCGAAATGTTCTTTTTTTATTCATGCCAGCATTTCGTATATAGGTTAGTAGGTTACCAATAGTGTCTTTACTCATAAAAAACTAAGATTTCATTATTCCCGAATTTTTATATAATCACCATGCTCTTTTTGAATTTTTTCTTAATTGTTAAACATTTAAGAATTATTCTGATTGAAAGGCATATACGTGAGACACAAACAATCTATTAAATTAACTTAAATCTACTAATTAATCAATTTCATTCCAAATACTATAAACTGTAAAACTGTATTATGTCCTAATCTTATAATACTTCAGGCGCTAATGAAACTATTTTAGTGAAATTTAACTGTCTTAATTCCCGGGCAATTGCTCCAAAGATTCGAGTTCCTTTTGGATTTCCTTCTTGATCAATTACAACTGCAGCATTGTCATCATATCGTATTATGATACCAGTTTTACGTTTGAGTTCTTTACAAGTACGTACAATTACGGCTCTAATCACTTCGGATCTTTCTAGCGGTGTATTTGGTATTGCTTCCTTGATTACAGCAACAACAACGTCACCTATTTGAGCATATCGTCGATTACTAGCTCCTATAATTCGAATACACATCAATTTTCTGGCTCCGCTGTTATCCGCTACATTCAAATGGGTTTGAGGTTGAATCATATCATTTTTGTTTATTGTTTCAATCCAAAACGTAAAAAAAAGGAAATATTGGTTATTCAAAAGAAATATACAAGTGTTTTTTTTCATCCGAAAAAATCTTTCTTTTGGGTTTATACTCCTATCCTGAAATAATGAATTGCGTTCGTATAGGCATTTTTGATGCCGCGATTGAAAAAGCTTTTCTGGCTATATTTTCCGGTACTCCGCTCATTTCATAAAGTATTCTACCTGGTTTAATGACAGCTACCCAATATTCAGGAGATCCCTTTCCTGAACCCATACGTGTTTCTGTAGGTCTTACTGTAACTGGTTTGTCGGGAAATATACGTACCCATAGTTTTCCGCCGCGGCGTGCGTTTCTTGTCATTCCTCGTCGCCCTGCTTCTATTTGCCTAGATGTGATCCAAGCAGGTTCAAGCGCTTGAAGTGCATATCGACCAAAGGAAATCATATTTCCTCGAGAAGATATTCCTTTCATTCTTCCTCTATGGTGTTTACGAAATCGGGTTCTTTTGGGGTTATAGTTGATGGTTTTTTTTTTTTATTTCGATCTCTATTCCAGAGCTGGACATGAAAGTTTCATCTCATCCAGCTCCTCGCGAACAAAACGATTATAAAAAAATATACATTTATTTAATGAATAATATATCGAAATACTATATTAAATCATAAGAGTTTTTGATAATTTATTATCAATTTGTATATATTTTTTGAGATTTAAATAAAAATGCATTCGATCTAGATTTATATAAAATTAGGTTTCTTATAAGGTGTTAACGAATCTTTATTTTGTTTTGCATTTTAGTAGCATATTGGATGTACTACAATTTTGAAATCTTAAAAATAAAAACTTCCGCGGGCGAATATTTACTCTAGTTAATATTCAGTTTATAGGATCAGTTCATCGCATGGTTTTTATTTTAGGATTAATTCATGCCA